AGCAGCAATAACAGAAGCGGCAGAAATCAATGGATTCATATTAAGTTCCTCGCACCAAAAAAAAGAAATGGTTAATGATACAATCAACCGATGAATTATTACTTCATTATTCCATCACTTAAGATCTATCCGAAAAAAAAAGAACTAAGAACTCTGAATTGAAATAATAATATTACTGAATCATCAGAGCTACTTCGATATCTCGTTTTTAGTTCCTATCCGTGGAGTCTTTGTAAATCTATATGGTTCCAATTCTTCCATTTCTTTGTTCCGAACCATTCCATTCTTTCAATTCTTCGCTCTTTCTCTTCTATATGCATGCTTGACTTCATTTGTTTATTCATTCAATCCACAGTCACAGATAAAACGGAAGGGCTTGCATTGGAATCCGTCTAAATTCAGTGGGATGGGAAATAATATATATGGATAGCCCATATATAACTAGTGAATATCTAATATCACATATACATTGTTTCTTTAATAACGTAAACCATCCGTATCTTCTATTGAACCGGATTCTAGAATCATTCTTCGAAACATATACAGGGATTGGCTTAGAGCCCTTACATATACCCAGCTCAACCCCCCTTACTTTTTTTTAATTCTCTAATATCATACATTTTTTTTTTGCTCCTATTCTAGATCGTATATACCGGTATGAGTTGGGATAAGCTTTTTTTTAAGACCATTTCGGAAGCTAGTCAATGATGACCCTCCATGGATTCACCTATATAAGCTGCGGCTAAAGTTGCAAAAATAAGAGCCTGAATCCCGCTTGTGAATAATCCAAGGAACATGACAGGTATAGGAACCACCGAAGGTACTAAAGAAACAAGAACAACAACTACTAATTCATCCGCTAATATATTCCCGAAAAGTCGAAAACTAAGTGATAAGGGTTTTGTGAAATCTTCTAGGATGTTAATTGGTAAAAGTATTGGAGTTGGTTGAATGTATTTACCGAAATAACCCAATCCTTTTTTGGTAAGACCCGCATAGAAATATGCCACTGACGTAGGTAAAGCTAAAGCAACAGTAGTATTTATATCATTCGTGGGTGCAGCTAACTCTCCATGCGGTAACTGTATGATTTTCCGGGGTAAAAGGGCACCTGACCAGTTAGAAACAAAAATAAATAGGAACATAGTTCCAATAAAGGGAACCCAAGGACCATATTCTTCTCCAATCTGAGTTTTGCTCAAGTCTCGAATGAATTCCAGGACATATTCGAAGAAATTCTGACCGTCGGTTGGAATGGTTTGTGGATTCCGAACAGCTATAGTGGCTGAACCTAATAAGATAGCAATTACAACCCAAGAAGTGATAAGTACTTGGGCATGGACTTGGAAACCCCCTATTTGCCAATAAAAATGTTGGCCTACTTCCACATCGGATATATCGTATAACACTTTTAGTGAGTTGATGGAACAGGGTAAAACATTCATATTGCCCTCTGACATAAATAGAACTTAAAAAGGAATTATTTTGATTCAGCCATCTCGTATCTCTTTCTCAACTCGTCTACTTTGAATCAATCGTATATTTCGGATCCCAAGTGATCACATAATATCCCCAGTGATTTTGATCTCTTTTTTGAGACTCAGGGATAGTAACCGATTCAATCAATTTATGGAGTTTCCAAAGTCATTGACTTATCCTATTATTAATCAACAATTTCTTATATAGCTAGAACCGCCCTCACAAATTGCGGATACTAATTTGTTAAGAATCAATCGGATTGAAGCTATAGCGTCATCGTTCGCTGGAATCGGAATATTTGCGAGATCCGGGTCACAATTTGTATCGATTAAACAAATTGTTGGAATCCCCAAAGTGAGACATTCTCGAAGAGCCGTATATTCTTCTTGCTGATCAACGATGATTACAATATCGGGTAACCCCGTCATATATTTGATCCCGCCCAGATAGGTTTGCAAGTGAGATAATTGCCTCTTCAACATTGCTACATCTCTTTTCGGGAGACAGTTGAGTTTCCCCGTATTTTGTTCCGATCTCAAGTTCCTGAACCTATGAAGTCTCATTTCTGTAGTGGACCAATTCGTTAACATACCACCGAGCCATTTTTTATTAACATAATGACACCGAGCCCTTATTGCAGCTGATGCTACTGAATTGGCTGCTTTATTTTTGGTACCAACTATTAAGAAGTGTTTTCCTATACTTGCTGCATCAAAAACTAAATCACAGGCTTCTGACAAAAAACGAGCAGTTCGAGTAAGATTTGTAATATGAATACCTTTACGCTTTGAAGAGATGTAAGGTGCCATTCTAGGATTCCATTTCCTAGTACCATGGCCAAAATGAACTCCTGCTTTCATCATCTCTTCAAAATTCATGTTCCAATATCTTCTTGTCATTTCTCCCCACATTTTCTCTCTTTTTTTTTTTATTTAAGAGGTACCTGAAATAAATAATTGTTCCGACGGAACCTTCTACCGGAGATTGACCGTTAATACCCAGTCCAAGTCATTAATTCCTT